TTTGTGTATTTTATATATAAAATAAAAGAGAATTCGTGTAAAAGTAATAATATTGGATTTCTTTTAGGTGAAATATTTTTAGTATATTTGATGCGGTTTTTTTTTGATTTTTAGTTGAATTTGCTTTTATATAATATAAATAATTTAATTTAATATATTACATTTAATTATATATATCATTATAAATGTGATTTATATTAATATAATTGATTATTTCAATTTATATATTTATCAAAAGGTTTAGCTACTTATATTTTTAATTTTTAGAAAATTATTGTATTATAATATATTTATATATATTTAATTAAATATTTTAATATATATATATATGATATAAACAATACAATTATTTATTAAATATAACTTTTATATTAATATAACTATTATATTTAATATAATAATATTATTAATTATTTAAATTAATATCATATAGTAATATAATTATATATTATTTAATATAATGGATTTAATTGTATATTATTACTTATTATATAAGATTATTAATTATATTAAATTAAATTATTTATATTATTTAATCTTTCTTTATTATTAGTAGAAAGAAAGATTAAATAAAGAAAGAAAGATTATAAAAACAACTTATTACGATACATATACCATATTCATCATTATATATATATATAGAGAAGTTATTATGGTCATGAAGTAAGCTCGCGTTCTATTTTTTTTTGATTTTATTATTGATTAATTTTATTAGAATTCTTAATTATGTTAATTTTTATTAATTTATTAAATTTAAAATTTTAATTTTTTATTTAATAATAGGATAAAGTTTTATTCTTGCTTATTTATTCATTTTTTCTTTATGTTATATGTAAGTTTTTGTTAAACTAAATGTTCTATTTTGCAGTGATTTAATTTAATTATCAAGTAATTTTGGAATTAGTAATTGATTTAGTATTGGCATATTTCGTGCCAGCAGCCGCGGTTATACGATTAATACAATTGAATATTTTTGGTTAAAGCAGTTATTTATTATTAGGATTTAAATATTTATTTTTAAGGTGAAATTTAAAGTTTTTTTATGATTCTTATTATTATTCTGTGAAATTTAATTATTAAACTAGGATTAGATACCCTATTATTTTGAATGTTAATTTTTTACCTGGGTATTATTAGTTATATTCTTTAAACCCAAAGAATTTGGCGGTATCTTATACCATTTAGAGGAACCTGTCCCGTAATTGATATTACACGATTAACTTTACTTAATTTATTTATTTGTATATCTCCGTTATCAGAAAATCTTTTTAAAGTTGTAATTTTCTGGATTTATAATTTTAAATTATTTCAGGTCAAGGTGCAGTTTATAGTTAAGTGGAGATGGGTTACAATATATTTTTTTATATTATGGATTTAATTTTGGAACTTTTTAATGAAGGTGGATTTAATAGTAATTTGATTTATTTAATTTAAGTGATATTGGCTCTTGGGTGTGTACACATCGCCCGTCACTCTCATTATTAATTTAATTTATTTATTTTTATTAATTTAGATGAGATAAGTCGTAACATAGTAGATGTACTGGAAAGTGTATCTAGTAAGATTCCAAGGTATAGCTTGATTAGTTAAGTATTTCATTTACGCTGAATTTTTTTCTGTGCAATTCAGAATATCTTGATTGATTAATTTTATTATTGTGTTTTTTTTTGTTTATTATTATTTAATAAAAATAATTTTTTAATATTATTGTCTAAGTATATTTTATAGAATAGATTTTTTTTATTATAGTGAACTAGTAATGTAATTGGATTATGAAATAATTATTTTAAGTTTATTAAAGTAAATTTAATTTATTGTACCTTTTGTATCAGGGTTAATCAAAATTTTGGTATTAATTTACTATTCTCAATTTAGGTTGATTTAAATAAAAATTATAATTAATGTTATATAATTATTATTAATTTTTATTTAGAAATGATATGTTATTCGTTTCCTAAGGTATTTAGTTTCTTAAGAAAAAATTTAATTTTTTATGTCAAATGTTTTATTTAATTTTATAATTAATAATATTTAACTATTAATTATTTAGGGGATAAGCTCTAAATTTATAATTCTATAATTTTGTTGTTAAGAATCAATTTATAAGCTTTAAACCAGCTATTTTTAAGATTACGTTTTAGTTCATTATTTTATTTTTTGATTTTTTAATATTTTTAGATTTTTTATTAAGATGATAAATTTAATTTTTAAATTTTTACAATAATGGTTAAATTAGTATAATTATTTGTTTATAATTTTTTTTCTTGTTATTTTATTAAAAGGAATTAGGCAAAATTGATTTTCGCCTGTTTATCAAAAACATGTCTTCTTGATATATATTTTGAAGTCTGACCTGCTCACTGATAAATTTTAAAGAGCCGCGGTAATTTGACCGTGCAAAGGTAGCATAATCATTAGTCTTTTAATTGGAGGCTGGAATGAATGGTTTGACGAAAAATCAACTGTCTCTTATTAATTTTTTGAATTTAACTTTTGAGTTAAAAGGCTTAAATTTATCTTTAGGACGAGAAGACCCTATAGAGCTTGACAGATTAAAATATTATTTATTTTAGTATATTTTTTAAATGATTTTTTTATTTTGTTTGGTTGGGGTGACATGAAGAATAAATAAACTCTTCATTATTAAATCATTGATTTATGTTTATATGATCCATAAATTATGATCATAAGATTAAGTTACCTTAGGGATAACAGCGTAATTGTTTTTAAGAGCTCTTATCAACAAAACAGATTGCGACCTCGATGTTGGATTAAGATTATTTTTGGGTGCAGTAGCTCAATAATTAGGTCTGTTCGACCTTTAATTTCTTACATGATCTGAGTTCAGACCGGCGTAAGCCAGGTCGGTTTCTATCCTGAGATAATAAATTCATATTAGTACGAAAGGACCATGTGGATAAAAGATTTTTTTGTTTAGATTGAATTTAATTTACTATTTTGGCAGATTAATGTGTTGAATTTAGAATTCATTTATGTAGATTTTTCTACAAGTAGTATTGATGATATATGATTTAATAATGTTTATTATTAATTTTTTTTTATTAGTTGTTTGTGTATTAATTAGTGTTGCTTTTTTAACTTTATTAGAACGAAAGGTATTAGGTTATATTCAGATTCGTAAAGGTCCAAATAAAGTTGGTTTTTTAGGTTTACCTCAACCTTTTAGAGATGCAATTAAGTTAATTTGTAAGGAACAACCTATTCCGATTATGTCAAATTATTTGCTTTATTATTTTTCTCCTATTTTTAATTTAATGATTTCTTTATTGATTTGAATTATTTTTCCTTATTTAACTTATATATGTTCATTTTCTTATGGTTTTTTATTTTTTTTATGTTGTACTAGATTAAGTGTTTATACTATTATAATTGCTGGTTGATCTTCAAATTCAAATTATTCTTTATTAGGTTCTTTACGTTCTGTTGCTCAGACTATTTCTTATGAAGTTAGATTAGCTTTAATTTTATTATCTTTAATTTTTTTAGTAGGTAATTTTGATATAAATAGATTTATAAATTATCAGTTTTATTGTTGATTTATTATTATTTCTTTTCCTTTATCTTTATCATGTTTCTCTTCATGTTTAGCAGAAACTAATCGAACTCCTTTTGATTTTGCTGAAGGTGAATCAGAATTAGTTTCCGGTTTCAATATTGAGTATGGAGCAGGCGGATTTACTCTTATTTTTTTAGCAGAATATACTAGAATTATTTTTATAAGTATATTATTTACTTTATTTTTTTTGGGAGGTGATTTTTATTCTTTAATTTTTTTTGTTAAGTTATCTATTATTTCATTTATTTTTATTTGAGTTCGTGGGACTTTACCTCGTTTTCGTTATGATAAATTAATATATTTGGCTTGAAAGAGATATTTGCCTTTGTCTTTAAATTTTTTATTTTTTTTTATTGGACTTAAGGTTTTTATTCTTTCATTAATTTAGTTAATTTTTTTTAGAATTTTAAAGTTAATAGAAGAATTAAACTTCTAATTTTATGTTTTCAAAACATAAGCTTTTCTTAAGCTAATTAACTTATTAATTTTTAATTAATCTGTCTCATATGTTAGATGCATGAATATTAATTAAAAAGTAGGTAAAATAAATAATTGTTAAAATTTGTCCTGTTATAATATATGGTTCTTCAACTGGACGTTTTCCAATTCATGTTAATAAACAAACAACAATTACTATAATTCAAAATATTATTTGATTAATAGGGTAAAATTGAATTCCTCGAAATTTTGATTTATTATAAAATGGTAAAATTATTAAAATTCTAATTGATAGTAATAATGCAATTACTCCTCCTAACTTATTAGGAATTGATCGTAAAATTGCATATGCAAATAAAAAATATCACTCTGGTTGAATATGAACAGGAGTTACTAATGGATTTGCTGGTACAAAATTATCTGGATCTCCTAATAAATATGGATTAATTATACATAAAATAATTAATAATGATGTTATTAAGATAAATGTAATTGAATCTTTAAAAGTAAAATAAGGGTGGAATGGAATTTTATCAATATTTCTATTTACTCCAATTGGATTATTTGAACCTGTTTGATGGAGAAAAAATAAATGAATTACTGCTATAGCTATAATTATAAATGGTAATACAAAGTGAAATGTAAAAAATCGATTTAGTGTTGCGTTATCAACAGCAAATCCTCCTCATACTCATTGAACTAAATCTGTTCCTAAATATGGGATTGCTGATAATAAATTTGTAATAACTGTTGCTCCTCAGAATGATATTTGTCCTCATGGTAAAACATATCCTATAAATGCTGTTGCTATAACTAAAAATAAAATAATTGTTCCAATTATTCATGTATTAGTATATACATATGATCCGTAATAAATTCCACGTCCTACATGTAAATATAAGCAAATAAAAAATATAGAAGCTCCATTTGCATGTAATGTTCGAATTAATCATCCATTATTTACGTCTCGACAAATATGAATTACTCTTCTAAATGCTATATCAATATTTGGTGTGTAATGTATAGCTAAAAATAATCCGGTTATGATTTGAATAATTAAACATAGTCCTAATAATGATCCTAGGTTTCATCAAAATGAAATATTTATTGGTGCTGGTAAATCAATTAATGAATTATTAATAATTTTAATTAAAGGATTTTTTAATCGAATTGGTTTATTCATTAGTAATTATCCTATTTTTCGAATAGGTCCTTGATTAATATTAGTAATTTTAACTACAGCTACTAAGGATAAAAATAGGTAAATTATTATTATCATTGTAACAATTAATGTTGGTTTATTATATAATTTTTCTAATGATAAAGTTATTTCTTGATAATTTATTGAAAGATTAATATTTATGGTTTCTGTATTTTTAAATATTTCTAAAAATATTATTTTATCTATTTTAATAGAAATGATTATAATAATATTAAAAATAATTAAACTAATAATTATATTAATTATTTTAATTTTAAATATTTCATTTGATGCAATTCTGGTAATGTAAATAAAAAGTACTAATATACCACCTAGAAATATTAGGAATAAAATATAAGATAATCAGAATCTTTCTATTATTAATCCTGTTATAATTCCTACTAATATGGTTTGTATAATAATAAATATTATTATTGATATAGGGTGATTTATTTTAATAAAACTAATATTTATTATGTTTGATAAAATTAAAATTAACATTTTAACCATCTCAGGAATTAGTTTATTTTAAAATATTGATTTTGGAAATCAATGATAGGTTTTTTTTATCTATTCCTGAAGTTTTAAAAGGGCCTAGTTTACTTAATTTCGGTTTACAAGACCGATGTTTTTGTTAAACTATTAAAACTAATGGTAATATTTTCTATTTTTACTTCTATAATGATTTATTTTTCTGGTATTTATGTTTTTTCTTCTAGGCGTAAACATTTATTAATGGTTTTGTTAAGATTAGAATATGTTGTTCTTTCTTTGTTTATATTAATTATTGTTTTTCTTATTATATTTGATTATGATTATTTTTTTCCTATTATTTTTTTAGTATTTTCTGTTTGTGAAGGTGCTTTAGGTCTTTCTATTTTAGTTTCAATAATTCGTTCTCATGGTAATGATTTTTTTAATTCTTTTAATTTATCTTTATGTTAAAGTATTTATTTATAATTATTTTTATGATTCCTCTTTGTTTTTTTGTTAATTGTTGGTGGTTAATTCATTCTTTAATGTTTATGGTAAGTTTTATTTTTATGCTTTATATATATTCATATGCTGATTTTAATATAATTAGATACTTTTTTGGAGTTGATTATTTTTCTTATATTTTGATTTTATTAAGATTATGGGTTTGTTCTTTAATAATTACTGCTAGAAGTTCTGTTTATATTTTTTCTTATCATTGTAATTTTTTTGTTTTTATTGTTTTGTTTTTGTTGATTATATTATATTGTTCTTTTTCTAGTTTAAATTTGTTTTCTTTTTATATTTTTTTTGAGGCTAGATTAATTCCTACTTTATTATTAATTTTGGGTTGGGGTTATCAGCCTGAGCGTCTTCAAGCTGGTATTTATTTAATTTTTTATACTTTGTTTGCTAGATTACCTTTATTATTAGTCTTATTTAATCTATATGGTTTATATAATACTCTTTATTATCCTTTATTAATTGATTTCGGTTCATATTATTTTATATTTTATGTTTTTTCTATTTTTGCTTTTTTAGTTAGGATACCAATATTTTTAGTTCACCTTTGACTTCCTAAGGCTCATGTTGAGGCTCCGGTTTCCGGAAGAATAATTTTAGCAGGTGTTTTATTAAAATTAGGTGGTTATGGTATTTTTCGTGTTATGAAGGTTATTTCTTATTTGGGTTTAAAATTTAATTATTTTTGATTGACTTTAAGTTTATCTGGTGGTGTTATTATTAGATTTGTTTGTTTTCGTCAGGTTGATTTAAAGTCTTTAATTGCTTATTCTTCTGTTGCTCATATAAGAATAGTTATTGGTGGTTTAATAACAATGAATATATGAGGTTGTATAGGTTCTTTTTCTTTAATGATCGGTCATGGTTTATGTTCTTCTGGTTTATTTTGTTTATCAAATATTATTTATGAACGTTTAGGTAGACGAAGATTATTAATTAATAAAGGTATAATTAATATTATACCTATGATATCTCTTTGATGATTTCTTTTGAGATCTTCAAATATAGCTGCTCCTCCTTCTTTAAATTTGATTGGTGAATTGAGATTATTAAATAGAATTATTTCTTGATCTTCTTTTAGATTTTTTATATTAATTTTTTTATCTTTTTTTAGAGCTGTTTATACATTGTATATGTATTCTTATTCTCAGCATGGTATTAATTATAGTGGTATTTATACTTGTTCTTTAGGTTATTTACGTGAATATCATCTTTTATTTTTACATTGATTTCCTTTAAATTTATTGTGTTTAAAGGGTGAATATTTTTATTTTTAGTTTGCTTAGGTATTTTAATTAAAATATTGTTTTGTGGAATCAATGATATGGTAATATCCATCTTAGGCTGTGTATATGTTTTCTATTTATTTATTGAGATTTTTTTCATTATTTTTTGTAAGTATATTATTTTTTATTTTTGGTATTTATTATTTATTATTTGATTATAGAATTTTTATTGAGTGGGAGTTATTTAGTTTAAATGGTTCAGTTATTGTTATAACTTTTCTTTTTGATTGAATATCTATAATTTTTATATCTTTTGTTATGTATATTTCTTCTTTAGTTATTTATTATAGAATTGATTATATATCTAATGAAAAATATAAGAATCGTTTTGTTATAATTGTTTTAATGTTTATTTTATCAATAAGTTTATTAATTGTTAGTCCAAATTTAATTAGTATTTTGTTAGGCTGAGATGGTTTGGGTTTAGTTTCTTTTTGTTTAGTAATTTATTATCAAAATATTAAGTCTTATAATGCTGGTATATTAACTGCTTTATCTAATCGTGTTGGTGATGTTGCTATTTTAATATCTATTGCTTGAATGTTAAATTTTGGTAGTTGAAATTTTATTTACTATTATGATTTTATTTCTGGTTCTTTTGAAATAAAGGTTATTACTATATTGATTATTCTTGCTGCTATAACTAAAAGTGCTCAAATTCCTTTTTCTTCTTGACTTCCTGCAGCTATGGCTGCTCCTACTCCAGTTTCTGCTTTGGTTCATTCTTCTACTCTTGTTACTGCTGGTATTTATTTATTAATTCGTTTTAATCCAATGTTGATAACTTATAATTTTGGTTGGTTTTTATTATTAATTGGTTGTTTAACTATATTTATGGCAGGTTTAGGTGCTAATTTTGAATTTGATTTAAAAAAGATTATTGCTCTTTCTACTTTAAGTCAGCTTGGTTTAATAATAAGAATTTTGGCAATAGGTTATCCTAATTTTGCTTTTTTTCATTTATTAACTCATGCTTTATTTAAGGCTTTATTATTTATATGTGCAGGTTCAATAATTCATAATTTAAAGGATTCTCAGGATATTCGTTTTATAGGTTCTATTGTTAATTTTATACCTTTAACTTCTATTTGTTTTAATGTTTCTAGTTTGTCTTTATGTGGTATACCTTTTTTAGCTGGTTTTTATTCAAAGGATTTAATTCTTGATATGGTTTGTTTAAGATGGGTTAATTTTTTAATTTTCTTTCTTTATTTTTTTTCTACTGGTTTAACTGCTTCTTATTCATTTCGTCTTTTTTATTATTCTATGTTTGGTGATTATAATTTTTTTTCTAGTTTTTCTTTTAATGATAATAGTTATTATATTTCTTTTGGTATAATAGGTTTATTATTTTTATCTATTTTTGGCGGTAGATTTTTATCTTGATTAATTTTTCCTATACCTCAGTTAATTATTCTTCCTTTTTATTTAAGGATTTTAACTTTATTTGTTTTTATTTTTGGTTCTTATTTTGGTTATATTATTTCTAGTATTAATTTTTCTCAAGATTTGTGTTCTTTAAAATTTTTATCTTTAATAACTTTTACTGGTTCAATATGATTTATACCTTATATCTCAACTAGTTTGTTTAGTTATTTTCCTTTAAAATTTGGTTATTTTTCATTAAGGATTATTGATTATGGTTGGGGTGAGATATTTGGAGGTCAGGGTATATATAGTTTATTTATTTATTTAATTAATTATATTCAGAGTTGATATGATTCAAATTTTAAGATTTATTTATTAACATTTATTTTTTGGATGTTTATTTTGTTATTAATTTTTTTATATTAACCTAAATAGCTTATTTAGAGTATAACATTGAAGATGTTAGGGAAATATATTATATTTTTAGGTATTACTTATAAATAAATAATTATTATTTTTACAGTGAAAATGTAATGTTTTATTTAAACTATATAAATAGAAATGTTAACGGATTTTAACCGCTATTATGAGAAGTTAGCAGCTTCTATATTGTCTTTACATTTCTTTAATTGGAACATTTTGTTCATTTATATTATTAACAGTAATATGCCTCTCTTTGGCTTCAATTAATTAGAATAAGGGTATATTTACCATTATTTCAGGTCGAAACTGAATGCAATAATTCGCTTCTTATTCATTTAAGGTTAATTGATTATTATCAATACTTTTTGAATGCAACCCAAATGTTATACTTAACTATAACCCTATTATTTAGCTCATTGTAATGCTCCTTGATTTCATTCATGATAAAGTCCTAGTAATAAAATTGTAATAAATAATATAATTGATATTGTTCATGAAATAATTCTGGATGTTTTTATAATAATAATTGTTGGTAGAATTATTGCAATTTCTACATCAAAGATTAAAAAAATTACTGCAATTAAGAAAAATCGTAGTGAGAATGGTATTCGTGCTGAACTTTTTGGATCAAATCCACATTCAAATGGTGAATTTTTTTCACGATCATTAATTATTTTTTTTGATAGTGTTGTTGCAATTGTTATTACAATTATTGGTAGGATAATTCTAATATAAATTCTTATTATTGTTGTTATAATTATTTTTCTTGATTTAATAATCAATCTTTTTAATTGGAAGTTAAATGTACTTTTATACTAGAAAAATATTTATCTACCTCATCAATAAATCGAAATATATAAAAATAGTCATACTACGTCTACAAAATGTCAATATCATGCTGCTGCTTCAAATCCAAAGTGATGATTTGGTGAGAATTGATTTATTATATGTCGAATTAAACAGATTAATAAAAATATGGTTCCAATGATTACATGTAGTCCATGAAATCCTGTTGCAATAAAGAAGGTTGATCCATAAACTGCGTCTGCAATAGTAAAATTTGCTTCTCAGTATTCATATGCTTGTAGTATTGTGAAGTATATTCCTAGAATTACTGTAAAGAATAATCCTTGCATTGTTTGTGTATGATTAGACTTTATAATTCTGTGATGTGCCCATGTAACTGTTACTCCTGAAGATAATAAGATTGCTGTATTAAGTAATGGAATTTGTATAGGGTTAAATGTTTTAATCCCAGCAGGTGGTCATGTTATTCCTAATTCGATGGTAGGTGATAGTCTTCTTCTAAAAAATGCTCAGAAGAATGAAATGAAAAATAGAACTTCTGATGTAATAAATAAGATTATTCCTCATCGTAGTCCAATTGATACGAATTCTGTATGTAATCCTTGATAGGTTCCTTCTCGAATTACATCTCGTCATCATTGAATTATTGTTAATATTGTAATTGTTATTCCAATAAAGAATAAATTTAAATTAAATATATGAAATCATTTAGCTAGTCCTGATACTATAACTATTGATCCAATAGCTCCTGTTAATGGTCAAGGTCTATAATCTACTATATGAAATGGGTGGTTTGTTTGATTTGTTAACATAAGTTAATATACTTCTCTAGAATATAATGTTCTTAGGATTGAAAATACATATGATTGAATAATTGTTACTGCTGATTCTAAAATTAATAATAATATTTGTCCAATAATTAATATTGAGATTAAATTTATTGATAAAGATCTTCCAGTATTTCCTATTAAAGTTAATAATAAATGACCTGCAATTATATTTGCAGCTAGTCGTACTGCTAATGTTCCTGGTCGAATAATATTTCTGATTGTTTCAATTATTACTATAAATGGTATAAGTGCTGGTGGTGTACCTTGTGGTACTAAATGTCTAAATATATGATTTGTGTTATTAATTCATCCAAATAATATAAATCTTATTCATAATGGTAATGCAATTGTAAATGTTAGTACTAGGTGTCTAGTTCTTGTAAAAATATAAGGGAATAATCCTAAAAAATTATTGAATATTATTATAATGAAAATTGAAATAAATAAAAATGTTATTCCATTAAATGATTTTGGTCCTAATAATGTTTTAAATTCTTTATGTAGGGTTAAATTTAATTTATTTCATATAATATTAATTCGTGATGATGTTAATCAGTATATTGATGGAATTAATATTATTCCTAAAAATGTTCTAGTTCAATTTAGTGATAAATTAAAAATATTAGTTGATGGATCAAATGTTGAAAATAGATTTGTTATCATTTTCACATTAATTTATTACTTTTTGTTTTTATTTCTTTATTATTTGTAATTGTTTTAGGTTTATAGCAAAAGAAGTTTATTTGATTAAATATAATTATTACAATTGAGAATATAATAAATAGGGAAAATCATATAATAGGTGATATTTGAGGTATTTGGTTTTATAACCTCATCAGAAGTAAACGTTAATTTACTATTTATTGGTTTAAGAGACCATTACTTACTTTCAGTCATCTGATGTACAAGAAGTACTAATATTTAGTTATTTTAAATTGACAATTTAATGTTATTTTTTAACTAACTTCTTATATTATCTTAGATAACCATTTGATGAATAAATTTACTGATGTTCTTTCAATAACAATTGGTATAAATCTGTGATTTGCTCCACAGATTTCTGAGCATTGTCCAAAGAATATTCCTGGACGATTAATTGTGAATGTTCCTTGATTTAATCGTCCAGGAGTTGCATCAATTTTAATACCTAAGGCTGGAACTGCTCATGAATGTAATACATCTGATGCTGTAGTTAATATTCGTACTTCTATATTTATTGGTAGAATTGTTCGGTTATCAACATCAAGTAATCGAAATCTTTTATTTTCTAGATCTGATTCAGGTGTTATATATGTGTCAAATTCTACTTCCATGAAATCTGAATATTCATAACTTCAGTATCATTGTCGTCCAATTGTTTTAATTGTAATTATTGCGTCTACTGAATCATCAAGTAAATATAATAATCGTAATGATGGTATTGCAATAAAAATTAGTGTAATTGCTGGTATTGTTGTTCATATTGTTTCAATTAAATGTCCATGAAGTATATTTCGATTTGTAAATTTAATCGCTAGTATGTATCTAAGTGAATATCCTACAATAATTGTAATTATTAATAATATAATTATTGTATGATCATGAAAAAATGATAGTTGTTCTATAATAGGTGAGGCTCCATCTTGTAATGATAGATTTGATCATGTTGCCATATTTCTAATAAAAGTTTGATCTTTATTTATAGAGCTTAAATCTATTGCACTAATCTGCCATATTAGAATCTAGAAATTAAAGGTAGTTCTGAGTATCTATGTTCGGCAGGTGGATTATTTTGTAACCATTCTGTTGATCTTCTTATATTATTATTAAATAAGATTGTTCGTCCTAATATTATTCTTTCTCATATAATTAAAATAAATATAATAATTCCTACAATAGAAATTGTAGATCCAATACTTGAAATTACATTTCAAGATGTATAAGCATCTGGGTAATCAGAATATCGTCGAGGTATTCCTGCTAATCCTAGGAAATGTTGTGGGAAGAAAGTTAAATTTACTCCAATAAATATAATTCTAAATTGGATTTTAAGTATTGTATTGTTTATATATAATCCTGTAAATAATGGATATCATTGGATAATTCCTCCTATAATTGCGAATACTGCTCCTATAGATAATACGTAGTGGAAGTGAGCTACTACATAATATGTGTCATGTAAGATAATATCTAGTGATGAATTTGCTAATACTAATCCTGTTAATCCACCAATTGTAAATAAAAAAATGAATCCAAGCGCTCAAAGTAATGGTGGATTGAATTTAAATTTTGTTCCGTATAATGTTGCTAGTCATCTGAAAACCTTAATTCCTGTGGGAACAGCAATAATTATTGTTGCTGATGTAAAATATGCACGTGTATCAACGTCTATTCCTACTGTGAATATATGGTGTGCTCATACAATAAATCCTATTAGTCCAATTGATAATATTGCATAAATTATTCCTAATGTTCCGAATGATTCAATTTTACCTCTTTCTTGGCAAACAATATGTGAAATGATACCAAATCCTGGTAAAATTAAAATATAAACTTCTGGGTGCCCAAAGAATCAAAATAAATGTTGATATAAAATTGGGTCACCCCCACCTGCTGGGTCAAAAAAAGATGTATTTAAGTTTCGATCAGTTAACAATATTGTAATAGCTCCTGCTAGAACTGGTAATGATAATAATAGTAGAAGGGCAGTAATTGATACTGATCAAACAAATAGTGGTGTTTGATCTAATGTTATTCTTTCTGATCGTATATTAATTGCTGTAGTAATAAAGTTTACTGCACCTAAGATTGATGAAATACCTGCTAAATGTAATGAGAAGATTGCTAGGTCTACTGATGCTCCTCCATGAGCAATAGCTCCTGCTAGTGGGGGGTACACTGTTCATCCTGTACCTACTCCTCTATCTACTATAGATGATGAAATGAGAAGGGTTAATGATGGTGGTAATAATCAAAATCTTATGTTATTTATTCGAGGAAATGCCATATCTGGTGCACCAATTATTAAAGGTACTAATCAATTACCAAATCCTCCAATTATAATTGGTATTACTATAAAGAAAATTATAATAAATGCGTGAGCTGTGATGATAACATTATAAATTTGATCATCTCCAATTATTGATCCAGGTTGTCCTAATTCAGCACGAATAATTATTCTTATTGATGTTCCTACTATTCCTGCTCATGCACCAAATAAGAAGTATATAGTTCCAATATTCTTATGGTTTGTTGAGAATAATCATTTTTTCGGTAAGATGACTGAAATAATAGGTGATAGACTGTAAATCTATTTATGAGAAGTTTTCTCTCTTACCATGATGTGGTTTTATATTCAATTATGATTTTAGACTGCAATTCTAAAGGTGTATATTTTATACTAAGGCCTAAAAGTATATCTTTTAATTATAACTTTGAAGGTTACTAGTTTCTTTAACTTAAGTCCTTAAAATAAGGAAACTAGTGTTGATATACATATAAGTCTTATTGTTGAAATTATTGTTATGATCGGTAATATAAAATTCAATTTTTTATTTTTAATTCTTGATGATCACGAATTTTCTGTGTATGTTATAATTGTTGCTGAGAATCTAATTCGTATATAGTAGTATAATGTAATAATTGTTAGGATCACTATTGTTGATATAAGGAATGTTATTTTATTTTCAACCAGTAATTGAATAGTAATTCATTTTGGTAGAAAGCCTAGAAATGGGGGCAAACCTCCTAGTGATAATAGTGTTATAAACATTATGAACTTTATTTCTGTTTTAAGGATTTTTGATGAATAGATTTGATTTATTTGAAATAAATTTATTTTTTTAAACGTGAATACTATAATTGCACTTAATATTGAGTAAATGATGAAATATATTTCTCATGCGTTTTCTCTAATAATTAGTGCTCTAATTATTCATCCTAAATGTCTAATTGATGAATAAGCTATTACTTGTCGTAATGACGTTTGATTTAACCCTCCTATTGCTCCAATAAAAATTCTTGTTACAATAATGAAGAATATGAATTCTTCCACTTTAATACAGTAAGATAAAACCATTATTGGTGCAATTTTTTGTCAGGTTATTAAAATTAAGCAATTATTTCATCTTAATGTATTTATCACTTCTGGTAATCAGAAATGAAATGGAGCTGCTCCAATTTTTAATAATAATCTTGATCTAATTATCATATATGGAACAACTATTTTTTCTCATCTTACAGATGATTTAAAATGAATCAATAAAATTGAAAATAACAGTATTGTCGATGCTATTGCTTGGACAATAAAGTATTTAATTGATGATTCGTTTATCATTAAATTCCTTCTATTTGTTAATAGAGGAATAAATGATAATAAATTGATCTCTAATCCTATTCAAACTCCAAATCAGGAGTTTGATGAAATGGACAAGATCGTTCCTACCAACATCGTTGATAGGAAGAGAAGTTTTATAGAGTTATTGGTCATTAAAAAGGAGAGGATTGATGCCTCTATAAATGGGGTATGAACCCATTAGCTTGATTAGCTTACCTTTTTATTTACATCAAGGTGTATGATGCACATTAGTTTTTGATACTAAAGGTGATAGTTTAATTCTATCTCGTGTAATAATAGAGGTAATTTTAATTACTTAATTTATCCTATCAAGATAATCCTTTAATCAGGCACTGCTAT